CCTCATTCAAGAATTTTTTTGGATCCAATCTGTAGGAATCAATAGAAAAGGCAAACCCCTTATGATACACCAGATCCGGCTCGGTTATTGATATAGTTAATAGATCTGCCATTTCTTGAAATCTCTCTTCTGATTTAAAATCGTGGTGCAACGTGTATCCTCCCCTGTTCCGGTCATGGAATAGATGAAATAAATCAAAAAATGAATTTTGGTTCAAGAATGAAATCTTATTGGAACTGTCCGGTTCATCCTTCGGAACCATATCACATCCCGGATCTGATAAAATAGGATGAATTGATGCGGTATTTTGTAAATACGTAATTATCTTGAATATATCAACCATTTCTTTATTTTCCGATCTCCTGGAAGGGACAAAAGAAAAATCTTGTTGTTTCTTCAACAATTTCTGATCTCTAGTGGACCCCTCCGTAGGATTCGAACCCAGATGAAGTTCTGACCACCTGTCAGAGAAAAAAGAACGAATTGATCTTGTAGGATTCCCAAGAAATTCTTCGATTTCTTCCGGAAGCAGATGATTATTCATCTGCTTCTCACGTTCCGTGAATAGCCGGGACATTGAGGAATCCTCAGAAAGGCATTTCGAGAATCGGTCTGATTCTATCTCTGTTCGTTCCGTTTGAAGAAAGGAAGGATCCCAAAGAATCGATCTTTCTTTTAGTTGTTGAATCTCTCTTTGATTGATCAATGTGTGATATTCCGAATCCTCATTACTAATGGAATCAAAATGATCTCTGGATTGATCAGAAGATCCTTTCAATTGGCTAGAATCCGTTACTTGAACGAAAATGGATCTTGTTGTGGAATCATCATATTGCATATTTGACGATACATTCCTCAAAAAATCCGATTCGTGCGGATTCTTCCCCCAACTAACGAAGAGATCTTGGCGGAATTGCCACATATGAAATTGAGCACAATTTTGCAAAGAAATACCCCACTTGTTTCTCGAGAGGAGATGGGAAAGATGCTCAATATCATTTGATTGAATAGTTGACCCAGCTCCTTGTTGTTTGAAGAAGCCCTCCACTTCAATCGGTCTTTTTTCACGAAAAGCAGACATGAGATAACAAATCCAGTGTTTCACTAAGATTTCGAATAGCTGTCCCGAATTCAAGTTAATTATGTTTCGCTTCTTCCTCGGAGAAAGACGATCAAACAATTCCCAAGCACGGTCCTTGCGGATCGGATCATCCGTATAGGATACAAAAGGAGACTCCAGATAGTTGATATCTTTCTCTTTGAATGAGATCTCAATTCCAGCTACGGTTTCATTAGATATCTTACAACTATAATCCCTCTTTTTTCCGATCCGATTCCTCCACCACCGCGAACCCCAGTTAGATTCAGGCATGATACACTTTTTAGTTATTGGGAGAACCCAAGTACTCTCTTTCGGATCCATGAAACAACTCTCAGAGATCTTTTTCCCTTTTGGAAGATACAGGAGCGAAACAATCAACCTATTGATATTGGAAGACCCAAAAGATTCTTCCAATGTATCATTTCTGGGTCCAATGGAATTCATAGGTATAGGAAGAAGCCCCATCAAATAGAGATTTTTTCTTTCGACCCTATTTCGATTGTTAATACGATATATAAGGACCGCTACTGCAAGCAGTACTACTACACCTTTGATCGTGAAATATCGATTGTTTGTTGAACCCTGTGAATCGCGTGAAAGTAGGATACTCCAAATTCGGGGGTCAAAGAGTTTCATAAAACGTTCTTGGTGGAAAAAAATGTGAGTGAAAGATCCCACGGAATCAAATTTGGTCCACGAATCTAAGAAATAGTGAGAATTCTTGATCTCTCTCAATATCTCTCTCAATTCAAAGATCCAGGATTTTAATGGATGTCGTTTCACTGCTTCCTGCTTCATTGATTCCTCCTAAGGATTTCATTTCAATTGGAATTTGGTTATTCACGATGTACGACGATCCCCGTTACGCATCCATGGCTGAATGGTTAAAGCGCCCAACTCATAATTGGCAAATTCGTAGGTTCAATTCCTGCTGGATGCACGCCAACGGGAACGTTCAATACGTCTATTGGAATTGGCTCTGTATCAATGAAATCTCATCATCCATACATAACGAATTGGTATGGTATATTCATACCATAACATATGAACAGTAAGAAATAGAATTCTTATCGATACTGGAACTCATAGGGAAGAAAATGGATTTATGGATGGAATCAAATATGCAGTATTTACAGACAAAAGTATTCGGTTATTGGGGAACAATCAATATACTTCTAATGTCGAATCAGGATCAACTAGGACAGAAATAAAGCATTGGGTCGAACTCTTCTTTGGTGTCAAGGTAATAGCTATGAATAGTCATCGACTCCCGGGAAAGGGTAGAAGAAGGGGACCCATTATGGGACATACAATGCATTACAGACGTATGATCATTACGCTTCAACCGGGTTATTCTATTCCACCTCTTAGAAAGAAAAGAACTTAAATCAAAATACTTAATAACACGGCGATACATTTATACAAAACTTCTACCCCGAGCACACGCAATGGAGCCGTCGGCAGTCAAGTGAAATCCAATCCACGAAATAATTTGATCTATGGACAGCGTCGTTGTGGTAAAGGTCGTAATGCCAGAGGAATCATTACCGCAAGGCATATAGGGGGAGGTCATAAGCGTCTATACCGTAAAATCGATTTTCGACGGAATGAAAAAGACATATCTGGTAGAATCGTAACCATAGAATACGACCCTAATCGAAATGCATATATTTGTCTCATACACTATGGGGATGGTGAGAAGAGATATATTTTACATCCCAGAGGGGCTATCATTGGAGATACCATTGTTTCTGGTACAGAAGTTCCTATCTCAATGGGAAATGCCCTACCTTTGAGTGCGGTTTGAACCATTGATTTACGTAATTGGAAGTAACCAATTAGGTTTACAACGAAACCTAGAAATCGATCACTGATCCAATTTGAGTACCTCTACGGGATAGACCTCAACAGAAAACTGAAGAGTAATGGCAGCAAGTGATTGAGTTCAGTAGTTCCTCATATAAAATTATTGACTCTAGAGATATAGTAATATGGAGAAGACAAAATTGTTTGAAGCACCGATAGAGCCGGAAGCGCCCCTTGTTTCAAAGAGAGGAGTACGGGTTATTCACATTTCATTTGATGGTCAGAGGCGAATTGAAAGCTAAGCAGTGGTAATTCTACCCCCCCCCGGGAAAAATAGAGATGTCTCCTACGTTACCCGTAATATGTGGAAGTATCGACGTAATTTCATAAAGTCATTCGGTCTGAATGCTACATGAAGAACATAAGCCAGATGAAGGAACGGGGAGACCTAGGATGTAGAAGATCATAACATGAGTGATTCGGCGGATTTGGATTCCTATATATCCACTCGTGTGGTATTTCATCATACGATTCATATGAGATCCATCTGTCTAGATATCATCATATACATCCAGAAAGCCGTATGCTTTGGAAGAAGCTTGTACAGTTTGGGAAGGGATTTTGATTGATCAAAAAGAAGAATCTACTTCAACCGATATGCCCTTAGGCACGGCCATACATAACATAGAAATCACACTTGGAAAGGGTGGACAATTAGCGAGAGCAGCGGGTGCTGTAGCGAAACTGATTGCAAAAGAGGGTAAATCGGCCACATTAAAATTACCATCTGGGGAGGTCCGTTTGATATCCAAAAACTGCTCAGCAACAGTCGGACAAGTGGGTAATGTTGGGGTGAACCAGAAAAGTTTGGGTAGAGCCGGATCTAAGTGTTGGCTAGGTAAGCGTCCTGTAGTAAGAGGAGTAGTTATGAACCCTGTAGACCATCCCCATGGGGGTGGCGAAGGGAGGGCCCCAATTGGTAGAAAAAAACCCGCAACCCCTTGGGGTTATCCTGCGCTTGGAAGAAGAAGTAGAAAAAGGAATAAATATAGTGATAGTTTGATTCTTCGTCGCCGTAGTAAATAGGAGAATATTGAAAATAGAATATGTTTCCTCATCTTTACAAAAAAAAAAGGAGTAATTAGCTGTGACACGTTCACTAAAAAAAAATCCTTTTGTAGCTAATCATTTATTGATAAAAATTGCGAAGCTCAACACGAGGGCAGAAAAAGATACAATCGTAACCTGGTCCCGGGCATCTACCATTATACCCACAATGATCGGCCATACAATTGCTATTCATAATGGAAAGGAACATTTGCCTATTTATATAACAGATCGTATGGTAGGTCACAAATTGGGAGAATTTGCACCTACTCTGAATTTCCGGGGGCATGCGAGAAACGATAATAAATCTCGTCGTTAATATATTAATTAATAAAGTGGATATGGGTGCTCATCGTTTATTGGTGGGAGGTGAACCTTATGATAAAGAGTGACCCAGATGTAGAAGTATACGCTTTAGGTCAACATATACGTATGTCTGCTCATAAAGCGCGAAGAGTAATTGATCAGATTCGTGGGCGTCCCTACGAGGAAACACTTATGATACTAGAACTCATGCCTTATCGAGCGTGTTATCCCATTTTAAAATTAGTTTATTCTGCAGCAGCAAATGCTAGTCACAATATGGGATTCAACGAAACGGCTTTAATCATTAGTCAAGCCGAAGTTAATGAAGGTACTAGCATGAAAAAGTTAAAACCCCGAGCCCGAGGACGTAGTTATCCGATAAAAAGACCCACCTGTCATATAACTATTGTATTGCAAGATATATCTAAAGAGAAAAACCATTTCATATGGTTAAGAAAAGATAGATGGGTATATAAAAATAAGTATACAGATGTCAGAGAGAGGTATCTATATATGATGGATCATATGCTATATCGTAACAGAAACAGAATGACGTGGGCTAATAGAGAAATGATATGGCCTTATAGAGATAGCGAGGTGCTATGGGACAAAAAATAAATCCACTCGGTTTCCGACTTGGTACAACCCAAAGTCATCATTCTGTTTGGTTTGCACAACCAAAAAGTTATTCCGAGGGTCTCCAGGAAGATCAAAAAATACAGGATTGTATCAAGAATTATGTACAAAAAAATAGGAAAATATCCTCGGGTGCCGAGGGAATTGCACGCATAAAGATTCAAAAAAGAATCGATCTGATCCAGGTCATAATATATATGGGATTCCCAAAATTGTTCATAGAGGGCAGCCCGCGAGGAATTGAAGAATTACAGAGCAATGCACAAAAAGAATTTAATTCTGTGAACCAAAAACTTAACATTGCTATCACAAGAGTTGAAAAACCGTATGGACAACCTAATATTCTTGCAGAATTTATAGCCGAACAATTAAAGAATAGAGTTTCGTTTCGAAAGGCAATGAAAAAAGCTATTGAATTAACTGAAAAAGCAGATACAAAGGGAATTCAAGTACAAATTGCAGGGCGTATCGACGGAAAGGAAATAGCACGTGTCGAATGGATCAGAGAAGGTAGGGTTCCCCTACAAACCATTCGAGCCAAAATTGATTATTGTTCCTATACAGTTCGAACTATCTATGGGGCATTAGGAATCAAAATTTGGATATTTGCAGACGAGGAATAATGGGCCTTTCGTTGTCTTTCTGTTCCATCCATCCGGCAATTGAATAAAAAATCACAAACTCGTTCATTTTTTTCCGTTCAATCAAAAAAATGAGAATTTTTTAGAATTCTTAATTCTCTTAATTCTACTTAATTCTATAGGGTTGAATAACAATTCGATTGACTCCATCTCCATATAATTGCTATGCTTAGTGTGTGACTCGTTGGTTTTTTATTTAGAGTTAGGTTAGGATTAAAAAACAAAGGGCCATCCCCTAGTATGAACTAATAACTATATAACTAATAACCAGCTCATTGCTTCGTATTATCTGGATCCAAGGAACCAGTCGCTATATGATGTATTGATCATATTGTTGTAGCAACTGAAGCATTTTTTTTTACATAAAAGAAAAATAAATCTATCTATAAGGTTGTGAAGCAAAAACAAAGGGATATGGATAAATGGAGGGGTGAGAGAAAGAAAGAAAAAGAATAGCAATGATATATGATTCCAATATGTATGGTCTATGAACTATCTTATAAAAGGCAATGTAATAAAGCATTAATGTATTCGTCCATAATTAATAATTAGATTCGATGAATATGAATACAATTTATACGAAAAATAAAAAAGAATAAAGAGCGCCGAGTCAATAAAGACTGAGAAGATTGATTCAGGAACAAATTTTATTAGGAGCTCCATTGCAGAGTTCGGGCCTAGTCATTAATCGAGAAGCGATGGGAACGACAGAACCTGTGACTGAGGAAGATTCCCTTGAAAACGAATCCTAATGATTCATTGGGTGGGATGGCGGAACGAGCCAAGAACCAATTCATTTATTCTGATAGGTCATGGAACGCCCCTACGAATGAAAGGGATGTTGAAAGAGCAAATATTCGCCCGCGAAAGCCTTACTGGATTGCTAAGTTTTGGGCAATTCAATAAAAATAAATAAAGGTAAAAATGAAGATTCATTAATTATAAAATGAAATTTCTCATTTTATTTTATTCCTACGTGTATGTGACAGATTATATCTCAAAAAATTCCATGATTCATTATTCATTCAATTCAAAATAGATAAATATATACAATATTATTTAATCGTTTCATTCGCGAGGAGCTGGATGAGAAGAAACTCTCATGTCCAGTTCTGCAGTAGAGATGGCATTGAGAAACAACCATCAACTATAACCCCAAAAGAACCAGATTTCGTAAACAACATAGAGGAAGAATGAAGGGAATATCTTATCGAGGCAATCGAATTTGTTTCGGCGGATACGCCCTTCAGGCACTTGAACCCGCTTGGATCACATCTAGACAAATAGAAGCGGGGCGGCGAGCCATGGCACGATATGCGCGTCGTGGTGGAAAAATATGGGTACGTATATTTCCAGACAAACCTGTTACAGTAAGGCCTACCGAAACACGTATGGGTTCGGGGAAAGGATCTCCCGAATATTGGGTATCCGTCGTTAAACCGGGTCGAATACTTTATGAAATGGGTGGAGTATCAGAAATTGTAGCCAGAGAAGCTATTTCTATAGCTGCGTCCAAAATGCCTATACGAACTCAATTCGTTATTGCGGGATAGGGATATGGAACGAAAGGAAAGGGGCCTTGTGATGAAAAAACCGCAGTTTTTTTATTTCTGGACAAACAATCTTTCTTCTTTTTTTCTTCGCCCTTTAGTTAGTTAGCATTGAAAGAAAAAAGAGAAAAATAATAAGAATGATATGATTCAACCTCAGACCTATTTAAATGTAGCGGACAACAGCGGGGCTAGAGAATTAATGTGTATTCGAATCATAGGAGCTAGTAATCGCCGATATGCTCATATTGGTGACGTTATTGTTGCTGTAATCAAAGAAGCAGTTCCCAATATGCCTCTACAAAGATCAGAAGTGATCAGAGCTGTAATTGTACGTACATGTAAAGAACTCAAACGTGACAATGGTATGATAATACAATATGATGACAATGCAGCAGTTGTCATTGATCAAGAAGGAAATCCCAAAGGAACTCGAGTTTTTGGTGCGATCGCTCGGGAATTGAGACAGTTGAATTTTACTAAAATAGTCTCATTAGCTCCTGAGGTATTATAAATAGATTCTAAATAAATACTAATAGATGAAAACATAATAAAACATAAAAAAAGGGAGGTTCATAGTAAGATATCTGAACTGAATTAGATTCCATTAATTAAATTAGTAGAATGCATTAGTAGATTGTTTCTCACGCATATACCTTTAATAATTCATGAAAAAAAAAGAGTAGAGCATGCTGATTATATAAAAACCCGGAGGCACCAATAATTATAGTTCATCATGGGTAGGGACACTATTGCCGAAATAATAACTTCTATACGAAATGCTGACATGGATAAAAAAGGAACGGTTCGAATAGCATCTACAAATATCACTGAAAACATTGTTAAAATACTTCTACGCGAAGGCTTTATCGAAAATGTGAGAAAACATCGAGTAAGCAAGAAATATTTCTTGGTTTCAACTCTGCGACATAGAAGGAATAGAAAAGGGCCATATAGAACTGTTTTAAAACGTATCAGCCGACCCGGCCTACGAATCTATTCCAACCATCAACGAATTCCTAGGATTTTAGGAGGAATGGGTATTGTAATTCTTTCGACTTCTCGAGGTATAATGACAGACCGAGAGGCTCGACTAGAAGGAATCGGGGGAGAAATTTTGTTATATATATGGTGATCTTTATGATCTACGAATTGCATCCGTAGGAAAACTTCCTATTCTTTTTTTTGAGAGGAAGGGTTGTCTAATATCACTCCTACTCCATGAGTTGATAATTAAAGGGGTTACCTGGAATGAAAGAACAAAAAAAATGGATTCATGAAGGTTTAATTACTG